ACGTGAACCAATACGTCTATTTCTACGCGAACCAATTTTTGGTATAGGTTTTGCCATATTTTATCATCTCATAAATATAAGTCAGAGATATATGGATATATCCATTTCATGTCAAAACAGATCTTTATTCTTTTTTTTTTTTTTTACTTATTTTATTTATTTGTACATCTGTACATCGGGTCCTTTAGATTTCGAGAGTCTTTTTGTTTTAGAAAGATTATCCTTGTCTTTGTTTATGTCTCGGGTTAGAACAAATTACTATAATTCGTCCCCGCCTACGGATCAATCGACATTTTTCACAAATTTTACGAACGGAGGCCCTTATTTTCATATTTGTCATTCCTTTTTTTAATTCCGAATCTACTTATTGGAAGAAAATAAGTTTCTTGAAATTTTTAATTTCGAATTGTATCCTCACGAAAGAATGTTGAAATTGAAAAAACCGCCTAATCATTCAAGTCTTTGCTTTGGAGTCTCTAAATTATACGCCCTTTGGTTGAATCATAATACCTCAATTTTGAGTCTATTTCCTGGTAGTATACGTATAAAACTACATGAAATCCTTTACGAAACAAAAACCAGAATAATTTTTTTGTTATCTAAACGAATCCGGAAGATACATACCATCGGTAAGTTGTTCAGTAATTAAACCCTCATGAATCCATTTTTGTTGTTTCATTCCAGGTAAAACCGCTTTGAAGTATCAACTAATGTAAGAGGGATAATATTATTGTCCTTTCTCTTTTTTCACAAATATGACCGTGTCGGCTATTAGAAAGATTACCATATATAACACAAAACTTCTCCGCCGATTCCTTCTAGTCGAGCCTTTCGGTCTGTCATTATACCTCGAGAAGTAGAAAGAATTACAACCCCCATTCCGCCTAAAATTCTAGGAATTCGTTGATAGTTAGAATATATTCGTAGACCGGGTCGACTGATCCGTTTTAAATTTAAAACAGTTCTATATGGTCCTTTCCTATTTCTTCTATGTCGTAGGGTTAAAACCAAAAAATATTTATTGCTTTCTTGATGTTTTCTCACGTTTTCAATAAAACCTTCTTGTAAAAGGATTTTAACAATATTTTCAGTGATGTTAGTAGATGGTATTCGAACTGTTCTTTTTTTATTCATGTCAGCATTTCGTATAGAGGTTATTATGTCAGCAATAGTGTCTTTACTCATGATAAACTAAGATTTTTGTTTCCCCCGAATTTTGATATAATCAACATGCTCTTTTTCTTTTTTTCTGAATTTTTTAATATTTATGAATTCTTTTTTTTTTTTTAATATTTATGAATTATTAAAGATATATACGTGATAGATAAACAATTTACTAATTAATTAAATAAATTTAATCAATTTCATTCAAATACTATATTAAGGTCTTCCCCTATAATACTTCAGGTGCTAATGAAACTATTTTAGTGAAATTTAACTGTCTTAATTCCCGGGCGATCGCGCCGAAAATTCGGGTTCCTTTTGGATTTCCTTCTTGATCAATAACAACCGCAGCGTTGTCATCATATCGTATTATCATACCGTTGTCGCGTTTGAGTTCTTTACAAGTACGTACAATGACAGCTCGGACCACTTCTGATCTTTCTAGAGGTGTATTTGGTACTGCTTCCTTGATTACAGCAACAATAATGTCACCAATATGAGCATATCGTCGATTACTAGCTCCTATGATTCGAATACACATCAATTCTCGGGCCCCGCTGTTATCCGCTACATTCAAATGGGTTTGAGGTTGAATCATATCATTTTTTTATCGGTTTTTTCTTTTTCAATGCAAAGGTATAAATAAAAAAAAAGAAATATTATTTGTTCAAAACAAAAAAAGAAACCTGCAATTGTTTTTTTTTTTCATCCCAAAAACTCCTTTCGTTTGTTTCTACACTCCTATCCAGAAAGAATGAATTGAGTTCGTATAGGCATTTTAGATGCCGCTATTGAAATAGCCCTTCTAGCTATATTTTCTGCTACTCCGCTCATTTCATAAAGTATTCTACCGGGTTTAACAACAGCTACCCAATATTCGGGAGATCCTTTCCCCGAACCCATACGTGTTTCTGTAGGTCTTACTGTAACAGGTTTGTCTGGAAATATGCGTACCCATATTTTTCCACCGCGGCGTGCATTTCGTGTCATTGCTCGCCGCCCTGCTTCTATTTGTCTAGATGTGATCCAAGCGGGTTCAAGCGCTTGAAGAGCATATCTACCGAAGCAAATACGATTACCTCGATAAGATATTCCTTTCATTCTTCCTCTGTGTTGTTTACGGAATCTGGTTCTTTTGGGGTTATAGTTGATGGTTGTTTAGCAATTCCATCCATCTCTACTACAGAACCGGACACGAGAGTTTCTTCTCATCCAGCTCCTCGCGAATTAAACAATTAAAAATAATTAAACAAAAAAAAAAAATACACGGTTAATAATATATGGAATCGTGGGATTCTTTGAAATTTGATCTAATCGATTATAAATTAGAAATTTTTTGTGTTTTAATATATAATTTAACACGTATTCTATTTATAGATAATGTCGTTTTGGTAGAACGCTATAATGAATCTTTATTTTGTTTTTCCTTTTATTTCGAATCGACCAAAATTTAGAAATAAAAAAAAATTCGCGGGCGAATATTTACTCTTTCAACATTCAGTTGTAAGATTAGTCTATGACATGACCTCTCAGAATAAATGAATAGATTTCTGGTTCGTTCCGCCATCCTACTCAATGAATCATTAGGATTCGTTTTCAATAGAATCTTATGCATTCACAGGTTCTGTCGTTCCCACCACTTCTCGATTAATGATTAGGTCTGAATTTTACAACGGAGCCTCCAATTAAATTTATTCTTGAGTCAACCTTCTCAGTCTTTATTGGCTCGGGGCTCTTGATTTTTTGTTCTATGCACGGATTTGTCTAATTATGGATCAATCAGTATTGATGCTTTATTACATTCCCTTTATATGAGATGACTCATAGACCTTACATATTGGAATTATATATCATTAATATTCTTTTTCTATCTTTCTCTCACCCTTCCATTTATCTGTATACTTTATATTGCTTTACAACCCATAATCAGATTTTTTTTTTTGTTTATGTAAAAAAGATTTCAGTTGCTACAATGATATGACTTATATATCATATCTTGACTGGTTCTTTCTATCCAGATAACACGAAGTGATGAGTTGGTTATTAGTTCTATAGTTATCAGTTTGTACTATAGGCTGTCCATTTTTTTGAATCCCAACCCTAAAAAAACCAACGAGTCACACACTAAGCATAGCAATTATATCAAATGATTAATCGAATTTTTATTCAACCTTATAGAATTGTTCTTTTTTTTTTTTATTATTTACCAGAAAAAGAATGAAAGAGTTTGCCATTTTTCGTTTTATCACCAGATATAACTAAATATAAGTCAAGTAAGTTCTTATTATTCCTCGTCTACAAATATCCAAATTTTGATACCTAATACCCCATAGATAGTTCGAACTGCATAGGAACAATAATCAATTTTAGCTCGAATGGTTTGTAGAGGAACTCTACCTTCTCGGATCCATTCAACACGTGCAATTTCTTTTCCGTCGATACGCCCTGCAATTTGTACTTGAATCCCTTTTGTACCTGCCTGTTCAGTTAATTCAATAGCCTTTTTCATTGCTTTGCGAAATGAAACTCTATTCTTTAATTGTCCGGCTATAAATTCTGCAAGAATATTGGGGTGCCCGTAAGGATTTGCAATTCTTGTAATAGCAATGTTGAGTTTTCGGTTTACACAATTGAGTTCTTTTTGTACATGCGTCTGTAATTCTTCGATTCTTCGAGTCCTGTCTTCTATTAATAACTTGGGGAATCCCATATAGATTATGACCTGAATCAAATCGATTCTTTTTTGAATCTCTATACGTGCAATTCCCTCTACATTAGAGGATATTTTCATATTATTTTGCACATAATTTTTGATACAATCTCGTATTTTTTGATCTTCTTGTAGATCCTTTGAATAATTTTTTGGTTGTGCAAACCAAAGAGAATGATGACCTTGGGTTGCACCAAGTCTGAAACCAAGTGGATTTATTTTTTGTCCCATAATCCCCCACTACTATATATATCGTGAAACGTGACATCTGTTTGTATTTTTTTTTTATTCATTCTATTTTTTTTAAGCATAACATAATATAGCGTATTTGTATTTTTTATAATATGAAATATTCTTCCTTTAAGTATTCCTCAGCTCTAATTTATAGAATTTCCTTTTATCTATTTCTTCCTCTTCATCTAAAGATATATCTTTCAATACAATAGTTATATGACAAGTGGATCTTTTTATAGGATAACCCCGTCCTCGAGCCCGGGGCTTTAATTTTTTCACAGTTGTGCCCTCGTTGACTTCGGCTTTACTAATGATTAAACTTGTTTCGTTCAAACCCTTATTGTGATTAGCATTTGCTGCTGCAGAATAAACCAATTTTAAAATGGCATAACATGCTCGATAAGGCATAAGTTCTAGTATCATAAGTGTTTCTTCATAGGACCGCCCACGAATTTGATCAATTACTCTTCTCGCTTTGTGAGCAGACATACATATATGTTGACCTAAAGTGTATACTTCTGTATATTTCTTCACCTTTCTCTTCTGTATCATAAGATTCACCTCTCATTAATGAACGATAAGCATCTATATTTTTTTATTTTTTAATTAATTATTAACGACGGGATCTATTATCATTTTTCGCATGCCCCCGGAAATTTAGAGTAGGTGCAAATTCTCCCAATTTATGTCCTACCATACGATCCGTTATATAAATAGGCAAATGCTCCTTTCCATTATGGATAGCGATAGTATGCCCGATCATTGTAGGTATAATGGTAGACGCTCGGGACCAGGTTACTATTATTTCTTTTTCTGCTTTTGTGTTAAGTGTATTTATTTTTCTTAATAAATGATTTGCTACAAAAGGATTTTTTTTTAGTGAACGTGTCAC